CGTATTAAACCAATAACGATTGATACAAGCTAAATCTTCTAATCGGTAATTGGGCCAAAGAAATAACTTTAATTTAATCAATGGATTTTGATCTATATTAAGATCTTTATTTTCATTCAAAAATTTATTCCAGTTTTTTACTTTGTTCCCATTGCTAAATATTGGATTTCTATTTACAACATTCTTCATTTTTGAATTGAAAGAAATTAGAATTCTCCACTTTCGACGGCGTTTATACGATAAAATATTTTCAGGAACTGGTAAATTATAATAATTTTTGTCTCTATTTATAGTTATCCTTTGATAATGTTTTAAAATAAAAAGAGATTTATCAAAATTCCCCTTATTAACATATTTTTGTTCTCGGTATCCTTGATATCTTCTTTTTTGAACGAATAAAATAACTATGGTTTGATACATAATAACCTGACCATTCTTTTTTACAGATAGTCGAAAGGGTTCCATAATAAATAGCTCTTTTTTCATTAATTTTCGAAGAGTTAAATTCTTCTGAATTAGCATTGTATCCAGATTAAGTTCTTTCCTTTGAATAGAGGATAGAGTTATTTGTCTTGGATTTCCTAGTCGAAGCAAGAGACAATATACCTTGATATTTTCAATGGTTCTTTGGTTCAAAGTAAAATTCCACCTTAATTGAAAAAGTAAATACCTTTTCAGGAACAAATCTATTTCTGCTTCTGTATTGCTTTTGTATTTTTTTTTATTCTTATAGTTTTTTATATTGGATTGCAAATAATTTTCTTCAAGATCTTGAAGGTTTCCTTTATTTTGTTTATTTGATCTAAGATCGCTTTGGTCTGCAGATTTTTTTTCTTTTTTTTTTGTTAATTCAAAATCAATTTTTTTATTCGACAATATAGCCCTTTTTTGCTTTCTATTAGTGTTTTTATTTTTATTATCTCTTTCATTTAGATTTAAATTGAAAAGCAGCAATTTGCTTGGTATACCCCATGGTTTCATTTTATATGGATTATAAAGTAGTATAAATTCTGGGAAAAACCAAAGTTTGAAATCCAATATGGAATCACTTAATATTTTTTTATTCATTCCCATCCAATCATCAATTTTTTGTTTTTTATTTAGTGAATTGATTTTTGGATCAATCATAAGAAAAAAACAGTTTTTTTTATCAAAATTTTGAATTATTTGATAATTTTTAGTCCCGGTTTGAGTATTTTTATTACTATTGATATCGATCTTGATCCAAGTTACAATATCTATTGTCTTTCTAAGACAAAAATGGAAAATTTCCCAATCAAAATATTTTCTATCCGGATTTTTTTCCATATTCCTAATATCATTTTTTATTAAAAAATAATTAATAGGGCTATCTCCTAATTCAAATATTTCATAAATATTGTTTTTATGTGTGTTGTAATTATAAGAACTCGGTGTTTTTTGAAATGTTGAGCCATAAATAGACGGCTCCCTTTTATGTTCATAATTAATAAATCTATAGGGTAAAAGATTATATCTTTTATATTTTTGAAAATTTTCTTTTTCAGTTGGTAATGAATAGACTTTGTAATAATTTTCTTTTTTGTAATAAAAAAATTGATTTTTTTCATAAAAATACTGTTTGTTTAAATTTTGTTGTTGAATTGTATCACGTTTATTGATTCTATTTCGGCATCTTTGTGCTATTAATCTAGACCAAGTAATCGCAGAAAAATTGTATTGAAAATGACTTCGTAACCAGCTTTGCCATTGACTTATTTCATAATTTTTAGGTTTCTTTTGTTTTAATTCAGAATAAAATAGTTTTTGTGGTTCAAAATAATTCTTTAGTGAAGTTTTAAGAAACAAAGAAGTTCCATGATATTCAAGAATAGGTCTTAACTTATACAAGTACAAGTTAAGAGCGGGTATTTTTGATAATTTGTAAAAGACATATGCTTGTGACAAGGAGGCTAAATCATAAAAATTATGTGAATTCTTATTAAGAATATTATGAAGCGACTTTTTTTTTTTGTAAAAAAATGGAATTTGATTTGATTTCTCAAATTTTGTTTCATTGCTTTTATTATTGGAAATGCATTTTTCCATTTTTTTTTTGTCAAAAAAAAGTTGCATATTTATTCTACGAATAGTAATGATAGATAAAAAGAAATTCTTGCAGATTTTTTCAGTAATTTTTTTTTTTAAATAATCGAATTTAGGAACGACTCGAGTATTTCTTCTTTTTAATATTTTTAAAATATTTTTTTGTGATTTTAATCTTAAAAGATTAAAACTTGTTCTATTATGGCTAATGTTTATTTCCGGAATTCCTTTTTTTTTCTCTTGGTTTATTCTTTCTATTTCATTTCTTAGTGTGCTTGTTCTAGCAATTAGATCTTTCATTTTTTTTTCTCGCAGTAAATAATTTGTCCAATTTGTAGATTGAATTTTATTAAATGATTCATTAATTTTCTGATTGGGGATTATTTTCAAATCTTTTTCTTTTTTAGTTTCACTTAATTTAGATACTTTTTTGAAT